TCAAGATTGGGTCTCTCTACCGGGTGTTTTGCCGGTGGCTTCAGGGGGTATTCACGTTTGGCATATGCCCGCTCTGACCGAGATCTTTGGGGATGATTCTGTACTACAGTTCGGTGGAGGAACTTTAGGACACCCTTGGGGTAATGCGCCAGGTGCCGTAGCGAATCGAGTAGCTCTAGAAGCATGTGTACAAGCTCGTAATGAAGGGCGCGATCTTGCTGTTGAGGGTAATGAAATTATCCGTGAGGCTAGCAAATGGAGTCCTGAACTGGCTGCTGCTTGTGAGGTATGGAAGGAGATCAGATTTAATTTTAAAGCAGTGGATACTTTGTAATTACCTTTTGTTATCTTAGTTGAGTAATTACCTTTTGTTATCTTAGTTTAATTGCAATTAAACTCGGCCCAATCTTTTCCTAAAAGGATTGAGCCGAATACAAAGATTCTATTTTTTTTTTTTAATAATCTAGATTTGAAATTTGAAATACAAAATCTAAGACTCAAATCTTTCTATTGTTGTCTTGGATCCACAATTAATCCTACGGATCTTTGGGATTGGTATATTCTTTTATATCCTGCAGTTTTCCTGAATCAAGCCAAGTACCACAATTCTTTCTACCCATCCTGTATATTGTCCTTTTCATATTGTTGGAATAGAACCTTAAATTATTAGGTTCTTAGACGAAATTTTACGAAAAAATGATTTCTAGGAGAGAACAAATATTTCTTTTTTTCGATGCAAATTTGATACGACATAAGAAAAAGCGCTTTTTTTCATTGTATTTATAATGAAAAGGGGTTCCCTCATATCATATTCATATATAGTTATAGTGAAGTATTACCCCGGATTTCCAAAAAAGAGAATTTTTTTTTTTTTTTTTTCAATACTCACACCTATTACCTATTTCTTATTAGTTAATAAATAATAAATAATCCTAGGGATTGGGTTTCTATGTTTAGTCTGATAGGAAAGAAGATATTCAAATAAAGAATTTTGGATCGAATGACTATTCATCTATTGTTATTATATTTTCATGCAAATAGGGGGCAAGAAAACTCTATGGAAAGATGGTGGTTTAATTCGATGTTGTTTAAGAAGGAGTTAGAACGTAGGTGTGGGCTAAATGAATCAATGGACAGTCTTGGTCCTGTTGAAAATACCAGTAAAATTGAAGATTCGAATAGAAAAGATACAACTACAAATATTCAGAGTTGGGGGGTTCGTGACGATTCTAGTTACAGTAATGTTGATCGTTTATTCGACGTCAAAGACATTCGGAATTTCATCCCCGATGACACTTTTTTGGTCAAGGATAGTAATGGAGACAGTTATTCCATATATTTTGATATTGAAAATCAAATTTTTGAGATTGACAACAATCATTCGTTTCTGAGTGAACTAGAAAGTTCTTTTTATAGTTATCGGAATTCTAGTTATCCGCATAATGGATCTACGAGTGAAGATACCTACTATAATCGTTACATGTACGATACTCAATATAGTTGGAATAATCATATTAATAGTTGCATTGACAGTTATCTTCAGTCTCAAATCTGTATCGATACTTCCATGGTAAGTGATAATTACAGTGATAGTTACATTTATAGGTCCGTTTGTGGTGAACGTCAAAATAATGGTGAAAGGGAGGGTTCGGGTATACGAACCCGCGCGCAAGGTATTGATTTAACTATAATAGAAAGTTCTAATGATATCGATGGAACTCAAAAATATAGGCATTTGTGGGTTCAATGCGAAAATTGTTATGGATTAAATTATAAGAAATTTTTGAAATCAAAAATGAATATTTGTGAACAATGTGGATATCATTTGAAAATGAGTAGTTCAGATAGAATAGAACTTTCGATCGATCCGGGTACTTGGCATCCTATGGACGAAGACATGGTCTCTCTAGATCCCATTGAATTTCATTCGGAGGAGGAACCTTATAAGGATCGTGTTGATTCTTATCAAAGAAAGACAGGATTAACCGAGGCTGTTCAAACGGGCATAGGCCAACTAAACGGCATTCCCGTAGCAGTTGGGGTTATGGATTTTCAGTTTATGGGGGGTAGTATGGGATCCGTAGTCGGGGAAAAAATCACCCGTTTGATTGAGTACGCTACCAATAACCTTCTACCTCTTATTATAGTGTGTGCTTCCGGGGGGGCGCGCATGCAAGAAGGAAGTTTGAGCTTGATGCAAATGGCTAAAATATCGTCTGCTTTATATGATTATCAATCAAATAAAAAGTTATTTTATGTAGCAATCCTTACATCTCCTACTACTGGTGGGGTGACGGCTAGTTTTGGTATGTTGGGTGATATCATTATTGCCGAACCCAATGCTTACATTGCGTTTGCGGGTAAAAGAGTAATTGAACAAACATTGAATAAAACAGTACCCGAAGGTTCACAAGCGGCTGAATATTTATTCCAGAAGGGATTATTCGACCTAATCGTACCACGTAATCTTTTAAAAAGCGTTCTGAATGAGTTATTTAAGCTCCACGCTTTCTTTCCTTTGAAGAAAGATTCAATCAAAACTAAATAGAGCACTAAGTTCAATTATTTGTAGCAAACGAGTAGTTAGTTTATTCGGAATTAAAGGAAATAGTAATTTTCTTTGGTGACATAAGATCTAATTGTAGAAAGAATCAAAAGCTCCGGATAACCCCTTTTACCTATATTTCTGATTACTAATCAAGAAGTCTCTATTAAAAAATCTTCCTAGTGAATTCTTCCTTTCGTGAAATTAGGGAAACAAAACGAATTTCTTCTTCTCATCTTACGTATATAATTCAAATATAAAAAATATAAAGTTTTGTATTTTTCTCTATTTCCCGAAAATCCCGCTTAGCTAAAAATACCCCCCGGTTCGGATTCTAACGAATCTTTCGAAAATCTGTAAGAAACTCTTTTTTTAGTAAAAAGAATAAAAGACAACAAGAAAAATAATAAAGTTGACTATCATACAGATCTTTCATGTAGAACGATGAATAAGTTCATTTATTTAGCTCTACATTCCTTGCACTTATTCTATATCCTTACTTAGATATAGATATATAGATACTTAGATCTATACTAAGAATTAAATTAATAATTAAAGTCATAATAATGAAAATTATTAATTATAATTATTATAAGATATCTTTATTTATAAATAATAATAACAATAACAGGTACAAACAATAAATCGAGGTACCCATTCTATGACAACTTTCAACCTTCCCTCTATTTTTGTGCCTTTAGTGGGCCTAGTATTTCCGGCAATCGCAATGGCTTCTTTATCTCTTCATGTTCAAAAAAACAAGATTGTTTAGACCCGATGGACCCCATCTCTTCTATTTTTATTTTCAAAACTTAGACTTGTATCATAACTAACACGGATATCTATTTAGTGGAATATGATACAAGTCTAAGTTTTGAAAATAAAAAGTCCTCGGATCTATATGTATAGTGGGATCATATGAAGGGTATGTTATTATTTTAGTTTAGATTAGATCTAAGCAATTTGATGAATTACTCCTAAAGGTTCACATCAAACTAGTGCTAGTTGATGAGAGTTACTTCGCAAACAAAAAGGGTAAAGTCAAATTAATTTGAGGTATTCTCTTAATTCCAATAAAAAAATACAATGGGATCAAGTATGAGGTGGCGATCAGAACATATATTGATAGAACTTATAACGGAGTCTCGAAAAATAAGTAATTTCTGCTGGGCCTTTATCCTTTTTTTAGGTTCGTTAGGATTCGTATTGGTTGGAGCTTCCAGTTATCTTGGTAGAAATTTGATATCTTTTTTTCCGTCTGAGCAAATCTTTTTTTTTTCACAAGGTAGCGTGATGTCTTTCTACGGAATCGCGGGTCTCTTTATTAGTTCCTATTTGTGGTGCACAATTTTCTGGAATGTAGGCAGCGGTTATGATCGATTCGATAGAAAAGAAGGCATAGTGTGCATTTTTCGTTGGGGATTTCCTGGAAGAAATCGTCGCATATTCCTCCGATTCCTTATAAAAGATATTCAGTCCATTATAATAGAAAAAAAGGGTATTTATGGCCGCCTTTATATGGACATCCGAGGCCAGGGGGCCATTCCCTTAACCCGTACTGATGAGAATTTGACTGCACGAGAAATTGTGGAAAAAGCTGGTGAATTGGCCTATTTCTTGCGTGTACCAATGGAAGTATTTTGAAAAAAAAAAAAAGTGCTTTGAGGGAAATCGGCGTTTCATTTTCTCCTTTCTTTTGTGTTCCTTAATGACCAACACAAAAATAACAAAATGACAACTAGCCATTTTCTGTCTTGTTTTGCTACTTTGAATATTGAATATTGTATTGCAATATCTTTCCCTTAATTATTCTATAATTATTCTATTGTTGGCTGTGGGCAATCAGTGAATTTTTTTATTGGATATTGTGATAAAAAAGGGATTCTTTCGTCTCAAAATTTGACTAATATTCATTACTTTTCATTACTTAAAGCGGTTCTTTCGGTCATTCATCGAAAGGAGACAGTTGTTTCGAATTTGCCCAATTGAGATATCGGCAAACAATATTTTTTTAGTATTTCTTCATTCGAAATGGATTGAAATGGATTATTAGTCGATTTCTCTAGTCTTTCGAGATTCAAAGACTAACCACAAAATCACAAATAAAATAGATTCATAGGTTCCATACCTTGTATAGAACTCATGCGTGAAAGAAACATTCGATCGCATAGAGTCGACGAATGAGGTGGGTTGATTAACAATTCACAGATGAAAAAAATGGCAAAAAAGAAAGCATTCACTCCTCTTGTATCTATAGTATTTTTGCCTTGGTGGCTTTCTCTCTCATTTAAAAAAAGTCTGGAATCTTGGGTTACTAATTGGTGGAATGCTGGGCAATCCGAAATTTTTTTGAATGATATTCAAGAAAGGGGTATTCTAGAAAAATTCATAGAATTAGAGGAACTCCTCGTTTTGAACGAAATGATCGAAGAATACTCGGAGACACGTCTACACAAGCTTCGTATAGGAATCCAAAAAGAAACGATCCAATTAATCAAGATACACAACGAGGATCGTATCCATACGATTTTTCACTTCTCGATAAATATAATCTGTTTTGTTATTCTAAGCGGTTATTCTATTTTGGGTAATGAAGAACTTGTTATTCTTAACTCTTGGGCCCGGGAATTCCTATATAACCTAAGTGATACAGTCAAAGCTTTTTCTATTCTTTTATTAACCGATTTATGTATCGGATTCCATTCACCCCACGGTTGGGAATTAATGATTGGCTCTGTCTACAAAGATTTTGGATTTGTTCAGAATGATCAAATTATATCGGGTCTTGTTTCCACTTTTCCAGTCATTCTTGATACAGTTTTTAAATATTGGATTTTCCGTTATTTAAATCGTGTATCTCCGTCACTTGTAGTTATTTATCATTCAATGAATGACGGATAAAAGATCCACTCATAGTAATCTAATCCAATTAGAAGGTTAGAAGGTTTGTTACTTTGTAGTTGTACATAAACAAAGCGTTGAAAATTTATGCTTTCTCTTTTTACCCATCTGCGGGATTCATCCTATATGATTCCAGTAAAAGGGCATTCCAGTAAAATTATTATTATTATTATAGTAACTAACAGAATCGTGGATAGGGAACTATACTAGCGACTTACCCCACCTATTGTAGAAATTTTGGGATCAACGATTGGACCATGGAAACTAGAAATACTTTTTCTTGGATAAAGGAACAGATTACTCGATCTATTTCCGTATCACTCATGATATATATCATAACTCGGACGGCCATTTCAAATGCATATCCCATTTTTGCACAGCAGGGTTATGAAAATCCACGAGAAGCGACCGGGCGTATTGTATGTGCCAATTGTCATTTAGCTAATAAGCCCGTGGATATTGAGGTACCGCAAGCGGTACTTCCTGATACTGTATTTGAAGCAGTTGTTCGAATTCCTTATGATATGCAACTGAAACAAGTTCTTGCTAATGGTAAAAAAGGAGGTTTGAATGTGGGGGCTGTTCTTATTTTACCGGAAGGTTTTGAATTAGCTCCCCCCGATCGTATTTCTCCCGAGATGAAAGAAAAGATAGGCAATTTGTCTTTTCAGAGCTATCGCCCTAATAAAACAAATATTCTTGTGATAGGCCCTGTCCCCGGTCAGAAATATAGTGAAATCACCTTTCCTATCCTTTCCCCCGACCCCGCTACTAAGAAAGATGTTCACTTCTTAAAATATCCTATATACGTAGGCGGGAACAGGGGAAGGGGCCAGATTTATCCCGACGGGAGCAAGAGTAACAATACAGTTTATAATGCTACAACAGCAGGTATAGTAAGCAAAATCATACGAAAAGAAAAGAAGGGGGGATATGAAATAACCATAACAGATCCGGATGGCGGTCAAGTGGTTGATATTATCCCCCCAGGACCAGAACTTCTTGTTTCAGAGGGTGAATCCGTGAAATTTGATCAACCATTAACGAGTAATCCTAATGTGGGCGGATTTGGTCAGGGGGATGCGGAAATAGTACTTCAAGATCCATTACGCGTCCAAGGCCTTTTGTTCTTCTTGGCATCTGTTATTTTAGCACAAATCTTTTTGGTTCTTAAAAAGAAACAGTTCGAGAAGGTTCAATTGGCCGAAATGAATTTCTAGGCTTGCGGATTTATTGACATCAAGTTCGTAAAAAGAACCAAATTTTTTAAAATAAAAATTCTGAAAACCCCTTTTCCTTTTCTACGAGATGCTGGGAATTCCCTGTACCGCATTGCTAGTAATACTATGTATATTTTGATTTTCCCCTTTCTTTCTTTGTTTTTTATCGAAATTGGGGTGATGCGGCTATGTTACTATTGCCATATTTCAATGTGATAAAATGTATCAATAGTTTTCTATTCTGTCTAGTATCCAATTTCATTAGATACTAGACAGAGGTAATCAGGTAATAGAACGGATAAATGCGGGAAACAAAGAATTCTAGAAGGTATTATTCGTCTTCCCAGCTTTCGGCACAAGAAAGGGAATTTTCGACACCCCTTTCTTGTGCCGAAAGAGTAATGATTCTTGATCCTCTTTTTCAAGGATTTCTGGTCTTTTTTCCAGATTTATCAGAACCTTTCAGAACCTTTTCGATTTATTACGAAACATTCTAAGTATCTAAGTATAAGAAGTAGTGGACAAATAAAAAAACAAGAGGGGAATTCATTAAATAGAACTTCTTGAATGAACTTCTAAAAAATTTTCATTTTGATGAGATACTAAAATCAAAGGTGAGATACTAAAATAAAAAGAGTAAAGTTCTATTAGTATAGTATAGAAAGTATTTACCCGATATCTAATCTACGAAAATATAGATTATATCATCCAAGAAATTGAGCGATTCCTTATTCCTTTTTTCTTCGACCTTTGAAATGAAAGTACAGATAGATACTGTCAAGGAGGAGGTGTTCTGAATCAATCAATGAAGTTCATTTTTCAAAAACATCACCA